GAAAAGATCCCTCAGATCTAATCATCCCATTCCATTATATTGACAATTTCAAAAAACTATTCATACTATCATCATAGTATGATGGCGGTTGGGCAAGTATGCCCCCATCGTCTAGTGGTTCAGGACATCTCTCTTTCAAGGAGGCAGCGGGGATTCGACTTCCCCTGGGGGTAGGGTAATACGAAAGGAAGTTGATTATGGATTACCAATAAGCCTAAAATGGATTCTTCCTGGGTCGATGCCCGAGCGGTTAATGGGGACGGACTGTAAATTCGTTGGCAATATGTCTACGCTGGTTCAAATCCAGCTCGGCCCAATAATGCCCAAGAATTCGCCAATCTACGATGAGATGGTATAACCCCCTTGTCCTTGAGAAATACCTGATACAGAGGAATAAAAAAGAATTTAAATTTATGCTAGATCCCTTATTTCCCTGGGATTGTAGTTCAATTGGTTAGAGCACCGCCCTGTCAAGGCGGAAGCTGCGGGTTCGAGCCCCGTCAGTCCCGAAGGATCCAATAAATACATCAATTCATCTCTCCCTTTTCTGTGAAAGGGAGGACAGGGAGCAGAATTGCATTCCCAAGAGGAGATCCTTTTTTTTTTTTCCTTCCTATTTTTCTATTTTTTTAGGGGTCCCATCGAAGAAAGAACAAAGCCTAAAAAAAATAGTGAATTTGATGGAATATTAGATCTTTTATACCGGGACTCATCTTTATCACATTTCTTTGTCTTCCAAGAAAATTAGATTATTAAAAAAAAACAGAGCTTAGAACTTAACTCCTTTCTTTTTCCATTTCGCTTCTATTGTTTGTTTGGGTTTGTTACTAATGGAAATGAAAGGGTGGTCACATGATACTTCATCAGATGATTGTACAAGGAAAACCTAAGGTAGGTTATAGAAAAGAAAGAAGAAAAAATAATAATAAATCAAGGAATTTTTGATTGGTTCAGGGATCCCATTTTGGATTCGGTATGGATAAAAGATCTTCCTATGTTATACTATTCAATTCTCGACGACGAATTCATTTGATAGCGCAGATATTGTTATTCATGATATTGATCCGATTCAAGATCATCGAGAAGTAATTCATTCATTGAATTTACAGGCGAAAGATTTATTATCTCTATGGGATTAAATCCCGAGTTATTGTGAAGTAAAAAAAAAGATGAGATTATGGAAGTAAATATTCTTGCATTTATTGCTACTGCACTGTTCATTCTAGTTCCTACTGCTTTTCTACTTATCATTTACGTAAAAACAGTTAGTCAAAATGATTAATTAATTTGAATGAAACTTGATTTCTGAGTTCTTATCAATGATTGAAGAAATAAAATGAAAAGCATTCCAATTTCGCGTCTTAAATGAAATGAGCGGACTATAATCGGCTCTATGAGATCCGATAGTATGGTAAGAAAGAAATAGATGAAATCTTTCTTTCTACCATACTATCTATTAGTGTTATTGTAGTGTATAAACTTGTAAAGTTGTACTTTACAATAAAGAGAAAGGCTTAATATAGATCAATCTCCAATATTATCTTCATATATGTAGATATAAATTTCATATATGGAATGTACATAGCATCAAATTCGATTTCTTTGATACATCTATTTGTTCCGATCACTCTGAAATAATCGTCTTACTCTTAGAGTTCTAATTCCTAGATTTTTTATTATTTCCATCCAATATGAATTTCGGGATCTATCGAAAGAATCAAGAAAAAGCATTATGGGCATATCTTAAGAAAAACATGTAGTAATCTGTTTTTTTAGCATTTCGAAGAAATAATTGATTGAGCCATTGACAGGAGTTCTATGGGCACTTCTTCAGATTTCGAAAAGAAATAAAATAAATAGTAAACCTCGCCGATTTTAACGCTTGAACCATGTGGGTTGATAAAGTATCAAAAATTTTAAAAATCTAATAAAACAAGCGGTAAGTGCGCAATAAATATGTGACTCGCCCAAGTCAAGATCTTATTATGCATAGTATCTTGTTAGCCAACCACTATGCTATGTCTATATTGTTTTCTTTCTCATAGAAAGTGGGTATACATTTCCCAAAACGACTTCCTCTTTGAACAGTAAAGAGGGAAAGAAAAAAATCAAATCAAAAAAAAAAGGGGTCGGGTCTTCCTCAGTATCCATCTATAATTCTAATTCTGGTAAAAGCCCGTTAGAAAATTTCAGAAGAATTAGGTTGGAATGAATTTCCTATCATCTGTATTCTTTTCCTTTCGAAATACAAACATGGGAATCATTGAAATATCTCTTTGATTGAAAGAGTATTAGTCATATCATACATTACTCTACTAGAATCCACTGGAATTTGAAAATGAAGATATTTTTAAGTGCAAAACGCGTTGCAAAACGATCTATAAAATAATTGATACAGTTTGATTTCTCAACTTTATTAGTAGTAACTCTAGAGTCCACTTCTTCCCCATACTACAAGTGAAAGGGAAAATGTAAAGACTACCATTAAAGCAGCCCAAGC